GTTAATGTAGCTTATTAAATAAAGCAAGGCACTGAAAATGCCTAGAAGAGTCACAAGACTCCATAAACACAAAGGTTTGGTCCTAGCCTTCCTATTGATTATTAACAGAATTACACATGCAAGTCTCTACACCCCAGTGAGAATGCCCTCTAAATCTATATGTTGATTAAAAGGAGCGGGTATCAAGCACACTAAATTAGTAGCTCATAACGCCTTGCTCAACCACACCCCCACGGGATACAGCAGTGATAAAAATTAAGCCATAAACGAAAGTTTGACTAAGCCATGTTAACAAAGAGCTGGTAAATTTCGTGCCAGCCACCGCGGTCATACGATTAGCCCGAATCAATAGGCAAACGGCGTAAAACGTGTTAAGGGTTATATTATACTAAAGTTAAAATTTAACAAGGCTGTAAAAAGCCACTGTTAATATAAGATAAACCACGAAAGTAACTTTATTACTTCCATCAACACGATAGCTGAGACCCAAACTGGGATTAGATACCCCACTATGCTCAGCCCTAAACATAAATAATTATCACAACAAAATTATCTGCCAGAGAACTACTAGCAATAGCTTAAAACTCAAAGGACTTGGCGGTGCTTTACATCCCTCTAGAGGAGCCTGTTCTATAATCGATAAACCCCGATAGACCTCACCACTTCTAGCTTAATCAGTCTATATACCGCCATCTTCAGCAAACCCTTAAAGGGAAGAAAAGTAAGCACAATAATATTACATAAAAAAGTTAGGTCAAGGTGTAACCCATGAAGTGGGAAGAAATGGGCTACATTTTCTAACCAAGAACACACTCACGAAAGTTTTTATGAAAACTAAAAACTAAAGGTGGATTTAGTAGTAAATTAAGAATAGAGAGCTTAATTGAATAGGGCCATGAAGCACGCACACACCGCCCGTCACCCTCCTCAAGCAACACACCCAAATATTACATAATAAAAGTAAACCTAAAGCAAGAGGAGACAAGTCGTAACAAGGTAAGCATACTGGAAAGTGTGCTTGGGTAAATCAAAGTGTAGCTTAATTAAAGCATCTGGCTTACACCCAGAAGATTTCATATATTAATGACCACTTTGAACCAATACTAGCCCAACTTATCACTAACTCAATTATCACAGTCACATAAATCAAAACATTTAATCACATTATTACAGTATAGGAGATAGAAATTCTACTTGGAGCTATAGAGAAAGTACCGCAAGGGAACGATGAAAGAAAAATTCAAAGTAATAAACAGCAAAGATTACACCTTATACCTTTTGCATAATGAGCTAGCTAGAATAATTCAGCAAAGAGATCTTAAGCTAAATCCCCCGAAACCAGACGAGCTACCTACGAACAATCCACAGGGATACACTCATCTATGTCGCAAAATAGTGAGAAGATTCATAGGTAGAGGTGAAAAGCCTAACGAGCCTGGTGATAGCTGGTTGCCCAGAACAGAATCTCAGTTCAACTTTAAATTTACCTAATAACCCCCAAATTGTAATGTAAATTTAAAATATAGTCTAAAAAGGTACAGCTTTTTAGAATAAGGATACAACCTTGCTTAGAGAGTAAAATTAAACAAAACCATAGTAGGCCTAAGAGCAGCCACCAATTAAGAAAGCGTTCAAGCTCAACAATACAGCCACCTTAATCCCTATAATCATATACAACTCCTAACACACTACTGGGCTAATCTATTTTATAATAGAAGCAATAATGCTAGTATGAGTAACAAGAAACATTTCTCCTTGCATAAGCTTATAACAGTTAACGAATACCCACTGATAGTTAACAACAAGATAAAGATAAACCACTAATAAATATTCTTATCAAACCAATTGTTAGTCCAACACAGGCATGCAACAAGGAAAGATTAAAAGAAGTAAAAGGAACTCGGCAAACTCAAACCCCGCCTGTTTACCAAAAACATCACCTCCAGCATATCTAGTATTGGAGGCACTGCCTGCCCAGTGACACTAGTTTAACGGCCGCGGTATCCTGACCGTGCAAAGGTAGCATAATCATTTGTTCTCTAAATAGGGACTTGTATGAATGGCCACACGAGGGTTTAACTGTCTCTTACTTCCAATCAGTGAAATTGACCTTCCCGTGAAGAGGCGGGAATATACCAATAAGACGAGAAGACCCTATGGAGCTTCAATTAACTAACCCACAATAACCAATCAATATGCCAACCAGGCCTAACATAATCTTATTTCTGGGTTAGCAGTTTAGGTTGGGGTGACCTCGGAGAATAAAATAACCTCCGAGTGATTTAATCTGAGACAAACCAGTCGAAGCGTCCTATCATTAATTGATCCAATAATTTGATCAACGGAACAAGTTACCCTAGGGATAACAGCGCAATCCTATTTGAGAGTCCATATCAACAATAGGGTTTACGACCTCGATGTTGGATCAGGACATCCTAATGGTGCAGCAGCTATTAATGGTTCGTTTGTTCAACGATTAAAGTCCTACGTGATCTGAGTTCAGACCGGAGCAATCCAGGTCGGTTTCTATCTATTATAATTACTTCTCCCAGTACGAAAGGACAAGAGAAGTAGGGCCTATTCTACAGGAAAGCCTTAGGACTAATAGATGATATAATCTCAATCTAACCAGTCCACTCCCCCCATAACCCTAGAAATAGGGTTTGTTAGGGTGGCAGAGCCCAGTAATTGCGTAAAACTTAAACCTTTATTACCAGAGGTTCAAATCCTCTCCCTAACATCATGTTTATAATTAACATTATTTCACTTATTGTACCAATCCTACTCGCCGTAGCTTTCCTGACATTAGTAGAACGAAAAGTCTTAGGATACATACAACTTCGCAAAGGCCCAAACATTGTAGGACCCTACGGCCTCCTACAACCAATTGCAGATGCTGTAAAACTTTTCACAAAAGAGCCATTACGACCCCTAACATCATCTATTACCATATTCGTCATAGCTCCTATCCTAGCCCTTACACTAGCCCTAACAATATGAATCCCACTACCAATGCCCTATCCCCTTATCAATATGAACTTAGGGATCCTATTTATACTAGCAATATCAAGCCTAGCTGTTTACTCTATCCTATGATCCGGATGGGCCTCAAACTCAAAATACGCCCTAATCGGAGCCCTACGGGCCGTAGCCCAAACAATCTCCTACGAAGTCACATTAGCCATCATCCTATTATCAGTCCTACTAATAAATGGCTCCTTTACCCTATCCACTCTAATCGTCACACAAGAACACCTATGACTAATTTTCCCTGCATGACCTTTAGCTATAATATGATTTATCTCAACCTTAGCAGAAACTAACCGCGCCCCGTTCGACCTAACTGAGGGAGAATCCGAACTAGTTTCAGGGTTCAACGTCGAATATGCAGCAGGACCATTCGCCCTATTCTTCCTAGCCGAATACGCCAACATCATCATAATAAATATCCTCACAACTATCCTATTCTTCGGCGCATTTCACACCCCCTACCTTCCAGAATTATATTCCATTAATTTCACTATAAAAACCCTCTTATTAACAACTTCTTTCCTATGAATTCGAGCATCATACCCCCGATTCCGCTATGACCAACTAATACACTTGCTATGAAAAAATTTTCTTCCCTTGACACTAGCCTTATGTATATGACATATAGCCCTCCCCATTATAACTGCGAGCATCCCCCCACAAACATAAGAAATATGTCTGACAAAAGAGTTACTTTGATAGAGTAAATCATAGAGGTTCAAACCCTCTTATTTCTAGAACTAAAGGAATCGAACCTAATCCTAAGAACTCAAAAATCTTCGTGCTACCAAATTTACACCAAATTCTAAAGTAAGGTCAGCTAATTAAGCTATCGGGCCCATACCCCGAAAATGTTGGTTTATCCCCTTCCCGTACTAATTAAACCCCCTATTCTCACCATTATCATATTTACTATTATCTCAGGGACTATCATAGTACTAATAAGCTCCCACTGATTAACAATTTGAATCGGATTTGAAATAAACATACTAGCCATCATTCCCATCCTAATAAAAAAATTCAGCCCACGAGCAATTGAAGCAGCCACAAAATATTTCCTCACCCAAGCCACTGCATCTATACTCCTAATACTAGGAATTATCATAAACCTATTATTAACAGGACAATGAACAGCCCTAAACATCCTAAACCCAATCGTATCTAACATAATAACAGTAGCCTTATCAATAAAACTAGGATTATCACCTTTCCACTTCTGAGTACCCGAAGTAACCCAAGGAGTCCCATTAATGTCAGGAATAATCCTACTAACTTGGCAAAAAATTGCCCCCCTATCTGTCCTGTACCAAATAGCCCCCTCCATAAACACACACTTATTAATAACTATAGCATTCATATCTGTCTTAATTGGAGGATGGGGAGGCCTTAACCAAACACAACTACGAAAAATTCTAGCCTACTCATCAATCGCACACATAGGATGAATGATCGCCGTAACAACATATAACCCAACCCTGATATTACTAAACCTCACAATTTACATTATAATAACACTAGGAACATTCATACTATTTTCATTCAGCTCATCTACAACTACACTATCACTATCCCTTACATGAAATAAACTCCCACTAATCACCTCACTAATCCTTACCATCATACTATCACTAGGAGGCTTACCACCACTTTCAGGCTTCGTACCCAAATGAATAATCATCCACGAACTCACAAAAAACAACATAATTACTGCAGCAATATTCATAACAATCACAGCCCTACTAAACTTATACTTTTACATACGACTAACATACGCAACAGCACTAACCTTATTCCCCTCAACAAATAACATAAAAATAAAATGGCAATTTGAAAGCACAAAAAATACAACCCTATTACCCCCATTAATTGTAATATCAACTATACTCCTCCCACTCACCCCAATAATACCAACACTATTCTAGGAGTTTAGGTTAAAAAGACCAAGGACCTTCAAAGCCCTAAGTAAGTGACACTCACTTAACTCCTGATTCCCATCATAAGGACTGCAAGGGTATATCTCACATCTATTGAACGCAAATCAATCACTTTAATTAAGCTAAGCCCTTCCTAGATTGGTGGGCTACCATCCCACGAAACTTTAGTTAACAGCTAAACACCCTAATCAACTGGCTTCAATCTACTTCTCCCGCCGCGAAGGAAAAAAGGCGGGAGAAGCCCCGGCAGGGTTGAAGCTGCTTCTTTGAATTTGCAATTCAACGTGATATTTCACCACAGAGCTTTGGCAAAAAGGGGACTTAAACCCCTATTCTTAGATTTACAGTCTAATGCCTTTATCAGCCATTTTACCTATGTTCATTAATCGATGATTATTCTCCACTAATCACAAAGACATCGGCACCCTCTACTTCTTATTTGGTGCATGAGCCGGAATGGTAGGGACCGCTCTCAGTCTACTGATCCGTGCTGAACTAAGTCAACCTGGCGCTCTGCTAGGAGACGACCAGATTTATAATGTAATCGTAACTGCTCACGCATTTGTAATAATTTTCTTCATAGTAATACCCATCATGCTTGGGGGCTTTGGGAACTGACTTATTCCTCTAATAATCGGCGCACCTGACATAGCATTCCCACGGATAAACAACATAAGCTTCTGGCTTCTTCCTCCCTCTTTTCTTCTCCTACTAGCTTCCTCTATGGTAGAAGCAGGTGCAGGGACTGGATGAACTGTATACCCCCCTTTAGCAGGAAATCTAGCACATGCTGGAGCATCCGTGGACCTGGCAATCTTTTCTCTACACTTAGCTGGTGTTTCATCTATCTTAGGGTCAATCAACTTTATTACTACTATTATCAACATAAAACCGCCTGCCATGTCACAATACCAAACTCCACTATTTGTTTGATCAGTTTTAATTACAGCCGTACTTCTTCTTCTGTCCCTGCCAGTTTTAGCAGCCGGCATTACTATATTACTTACAGACCGTAATCTAAATACTACTTTCTTTGACCCAGCCGGAGGGGGGGACCCTATCCTGTACCAACACTTATTTTGATTCTTTGGGCACCCAGAAGTTTATATCCTGATTCTCCCAGGATTTGGTATCATTTCACACGTTGTAACTTACTATTCAGGAAAAAAAGAACCATTTGGTTATATGGGAATAGTATGGGCAATAATATCAATTGGTTTCCTAGGATTTATCGTATGAGCCCACCATATATTTACTGTGGGCCTGGACGTCGACACACGAGCATATTTCACTTCAGCTACTATAATCATCGCTATCCCCACAGGAGTAAAAGTATTCAGCTGATTAGCCACTCTGCATGGAGGAAATATCAAATGAGCTCCTGCTATACTATGAGCCTTAGGGTTTATTTTTCTATTTACAGTGGGGGGTCTAACGGGCATTGTACTATCTAACTCATCACTAGACATTGTCCTTCACGATACGTATTATGTAGTAGCACATTTCCACTACGTCCTTTCAATAGGGGCAGTATTTGCAATTATAGGTGGATTCGTCCACTGATTCCCACTATTCACAGGCTATACCCTAAATGATGTATGAGCAAAAATTCATTTCACGATCATATTTGTAGGAGTAAACATAACATTCTTTCCTCAACATTTCCTGGGCCTATCAGGCATACCTCGACGCTACTCTGATTATCCAGATGCTTATACAACATGAAATACAGTGTCCTCCATGGGCTCATTCATCTCATTAACGGCAGTCATACTAATGATCTTCATGATTTGAGAAGCTTTCGCATCCAAACGAGAAGTATTGACAGTTGAATTAACCTCAACTAACATTGAATGATTGCATGGGTGTCCCCCTCCATACCACACATTCGAAGAACCAACCTACGTACTATCAAAATAAGAAAGGAAGGAATCGAACCCCCTAAGACTGGTTTCAAGCCAATATCATAACCACTATGTCTTTCTCGATAAGAGGTATTAGTAAAAATTACATGACTTTGTCAAAGTCAAATTATAGGTGAAAGTCCTTTATATCTCTATGGCATACCCTTTCCAAATAGGCCTCCAAGATGCAGCCTCTCCTATCATAGAGGAACTTCTACACTTTCACGATCATACACTAATAATTGTATTTCTAATTAGTTCTCTTGTACTTTACATTATTTCAGTAATACTAACTACCAAGCTTACGCATACAAGTACTATAGACGCCCAAGCAGTTGAAACAATCTGAACCATCCTACCAGCCATTATTTTGATCATAATCGCTCTACCCTCGCTACGAATTCTCTATATGATAGACGAGATCAATAACCCCTCTTTAACCGTAAAAACTATGGGTCACCAATGATACTGAAGTTATGAATATACAGACTACGAAGACTTAAACTTCGACTCCTACATAATCCCAACTCAAGAACTAAAACCAGGAGAACTACGACTTCTAGAAGTGGATAATCGAGTAGTGCTCCCAATAGAAATAACAATTCGTATACTAATTTCTTCCGAGGATGTATTACACTCATGAGCCGTCCCATCCCTAGGATTAAAAACTGATGCTATCCCAGGACGCCTTAACCAAACTACTATTATAGCCATGCGACCGGGACTATACTACGGCCAATGCTCTGAAATCTGCGGCTCTAATCACAGCTTCATACCTATTGTCCTTGAGCTAGTACCTTTATCATACTTCGAAAAATGATCTGCCTCAATACTATAAATTCACCGAGAAGCTAAATAGCATTAACCTTTTAAGTTAAAGATTGAGAGCATAAATCTCTCCTCAGTGATATGCCACAATTAGACACTTCAACATGATTAATCACTATTTTATCAATAATTGTAACCCTATTTTTTATATTTCAACTAAAACTATCAAAATACAACTTTCCAGAAAACCCTGAACCAAAATTAGTGGCTACATCAAAATCTACTACACCTTGAGAAAAGAAATGAACGAAAATCTATTTTCCTCATTCACTACCCCTACAATAATAGGATTGCCTATCGTCATCCTCATCACCATATTCCCAGGTATTATATTCCCCTCACCCAACCGACTGATTAACAACCGACTCATTTCTATCCAACAATGATTGGTTCAATTAACATCAAAACAGATACTGTCCATTCACAACCAAAAAGGACAAACTTGGGCATTAATACTAATATCCCTAATCCTATTTATTGGGTCTACTAACCTGCTAGGTCTCTTACCTCACTCATTTACCCCTACCACACAACTGTCCCTGAACCTAGGAATAGCTATCCCCCTATGAGCAGGCACAGTAATTACTGGATTTCGACACAAAACAAAAGCCTCTTTAGCCCACTTTCTACCACAAGGAACCCCACTACCCCTAATCCCCATGCTCATTATCATCGAATCTATCAGCCTATTTATTCAACCCATGGCCCTGGCCGTGCGACTAACAGCTAACATCACAGCGGGCCACCTATTAATTCACTTAATTGGAGGAGCCACCCTAGCCCTAATAAACATTAGTACTGTTACAGCAATAATTACCTTTTCCATCCTTGTCTTATTAACTATCTTAGAATTTGCAGTAGCCCTTATTCAAGCTTACGTCTTTACCCTACTAGTAAGCCTATATTTACATGACAACACCTAATGACCCACCAAACACACTCATATCACATAGTCAATCCAAGCCCATGACCCCTGACAGGAGCTCTTTCCGCCCTACTTACAACATCAGGACTAGCAATATGATTCCACTACAATTCATTGTCTCTTCTAACCCTAGGAACTACAGCTAATGTACTAACCATATATCAATGGTGACGAGATGTGGTCCGAGAAGGAACATTTCAAGGCCACCATACCCCCACTGTTCAAAAAGGTTTACGATACGGAATAATCCTCTTCATCACATCCGAAGTCTTTTTCTTTGCGGGCTTCTTCTGGGCTTTTTACCATTCAAGCCTAGCCCCAACACCCGAACTTGGAGGGTGCTGACCACCTACAGGTATTACACCCCTAAACCCCTTAGAAGTACCATTACTAAATACCTCTGTCCTCCTAGCCTCCGGAGTCTCTATTACTTGGGCCCACCACAGCCTCATAGAAGGGGACCGCAAACACATACTCCAAGCCCTATTTATCACAATCTCCCTAGGCCTGTATTTTACTGTCCTACAAGCCTCCGAATACTACGAAGCTCCATTCACAATCTCGGACGGAGTCTACGGCTCTACATTTTTTATAGCCACAGGATTCCACGGCCTCCATGTCATTATCGGATCTACATTTCTTATCGTATGTTTCCTACGACAACTAAGCTACCATTTTACATCTAATCACCATTTTGGATTCGAAGCAGCTGCCTGATATTGGCACTTTGTAGATGTCGTATGACTATTCCTATATGTATCTATCTATTGATGAGGATCTTATTTCTCTAGTATCAACAAGTACAGTTGACTTCCAATTAACTAGTTCTGGTCTAACCCAGAGAGAAATAATAAATATAATATTAACCATACTTATCAATGTATCCCTAGCATCTCTACTTATTCTAATCGCATTCTGACTACCTCAACTAAATGTCTACACAGAAAAAGCAAGCCCATATGAATGTGGTTTTGATCCCTTAGGATCAGCACGCTTACCATTCTCCATAAAATTTTTCCTGGTAGCTATTACATTCTTATTATTCGACCTAGAAATTGCACTACTACTGCCTCTACCATGAGCCTCACAATCAATTAACCTAAAAACTACACTCACCATAGCACTAGCCCTAATCTCCCTACTAGCCGCAAGCCTAGCCTACGAATGAACTGAAGAGGGCCTAGAATGAAGCGAATATGATAATTAGTTTAACAAAAACAAATGATTTCGACTCATTAGATTGTAACTCATATTACAATTATCAAATGTCCGTAGTATATATCAACATTTTTCTAGCCTTTACTCTATCCTTTATAGGGCTACTAATCTACCGATCCCACCTAATATCCTCTCTTCTCTGCCTAGAAGGTATGATGTTATCCCTCTTCGTCATAATAACAGTCACCATCCTGGCAAATCACTTTACACTAGCCAGTATAACCCCTATTATCCTCCTTGTATTTGCAGCCTGCGAAGCAGCATTAGGCTTATCCTTGCTAGTAATAATTTCCTCCACATACGGGACAGATTATGTGCAAAACCTAAATCTATTACAATGCTAAAAATTATTATCCCAACCATAATATTAATCCCCTTAACATGACTATCAAAACCCAATATAATTTGAATTAATACAACAGCTCACAGCATATTAATTAGTCTAATCAGTCTAACGTACCTAAATCAACTCACAGACAATAGCCTAAACTTCTCATTACTATTCTTCGCAGACTCCTTATCAACGCCCTTACTAGTGCTCACAACATGGCTTCTTCCCCTGATGCTCATAGCAAGCCAACACCACCTGTCAAAAGAAACTCTAACCCGCAAAAAACTCTACATCACAATGCTAGTAATATTACAACTGTTCCTAATTATAACATTTACAGCCACAGAACTAATCATATTCTACATTCTATTTGAAGCTACTCTCATGCCAACACTAATTATCATCACTCGATGGGGCAACCAGACAGAACGACTAAATGCTGGCCTATACTTTTTATTTTACACTCTAGTGGGCTCCTTGCCCCTCCTAATCGCCCTACTATGACTCCAAAACAACTTAGGTACCCTTAATCTATTAATCATACAATACTGAGCACAACCCTTACCAAACTCTTGATCCAACACCCTACTATGACTAGCATGCATAATAGCATTCATAGTTAAAATACCCCTATATGGCCTCCACCTGTGACTACCAAAAGCCCATGTAGAAGCCCCTATCGCGGGGTCCATAGTCCTTGCCGCCGTACTCCTTAAGCTAGGAGGATATGGAATGATGCGAATCACCATACTACTAAATCCACTAACAAGCTACATAGCATACCCCTTTATAATACTATCATTATGAGGGATAATCATAACCAGCTCCATCTGCTTACGCCAAACAGACCTAAAATCCTTAATTGCCTACTCCTCTGTAAGCCACATAGCCCTAGTAATCATAGCTGTACTAATCCAATCACCATGAAGCTATATAGGAGCAACAGCCCTAATAATTGCTCACGGTTTAACATCGTCCATGTTGTTCTGCCTAGCCAATTCCAACTACGAACGTATTCACAGCCGCACTATAATCCTCGCACGAGGATTACAAACACTCCTACCACTAATAGCTGCATGATGACTACTTGCCAGCTTAACTAATTTAGCTTTACCACCCACAATCAACCTAGTAGGAGAGTTATTCGTAGTAATAGCCTCATTCTCATGATCCAACATTACCATTGCCCTAATAGGAGTAAACATTACCATCACCGCCTTATACTCCTTATACATACTAATCACTACACAACGCGGAAAGTGTACGCATCACATCAAAAATATCAAACCATCTTCTACACGGGAAAATTCCCTTATAGCCCTCCACCTCCTACCTCTACTCCTCCTGTCACTCAACCCTAAAATTATCTTAGGGTACATTTACTGTAAATATAGTTTAATAAAAACATTAGATTGTGAATCTAACAATAAAAGCTCAAACCTTTTTATTTACCGAAAAAGCACCACGCATGAACTGCTAACTCATGCTCCCGTGTATAAAAACACGGCTTTTTCAACTTTTAAAGGATAGTAGTAATCCATTGGTCTTAGGAACCAAAAAATTGGTGCAACTCCAAATAAAAGTAATTAACTTACTCACTTCCTCTGTACTTGTGACACTACTAATACTTACTTTCCCCATCATAATATCTAGCACGACTATATACGCCAACAAATCATACCCTCAATACGTAAAAACCGCTACTTCATACGCCTTCATGATCAGCTTAATTCCCACAATGATATTTCTCCACCTTGGACAAGACACAATAATTTCAAACTGACACTGAATTACAATCCAAACAATAAAATTGTCACTCAGCTTTAAACTCGACTACTTCTCAATAATCTTCATACCAGTAGCACTACTCGTCACATGATCAATCATAGAATTCTCTATATGGTACATACACTCAGACCCCAACATCAATCGATTTTTCAAGTACTTACTTCTATTTCTCATTACTATAATAATTCTGGTCACTGCCAACAACATATTCCAACTATTTATCGGCTGAGAAGGAGTAGGAATTATATCATTCCTACTTATCGGATGATGATACGGACGAACAGACGCCAACACAGCAGCACTGCAGGCCATCCTATATAACCGCATTGGAGACGTAGGACTTATCCTAGCCATAGCCTGATTCTTGATAAATCTAAATACATGAGACCTTCAACAAATCTTCATAACCAGCAACGAAAACCTAACTATCCCCCTCGCAGGCTTACTACTAGCAGCCACCGGAAAATCCGCACAATTCGGTCTTCACCCGTGACTGCCCTCAGCCATAGAAGGACCAACCCCCGTATCAGCCCTACTTCACTCAAGTACAATAGTTGTAGCAGGGATTTTTCTACTAATCCGATTCCACCCCCTCATAGAGTATAATAAAACGATCCAAACCATCACACTATGCCTAGGAGCAATTACAACCCTATTTACAGCAATCTGTGCTCTAACACAAAATGACATCAAAAAAATCGTTGCCTTTTCCACCTCTAGCCAACTCGGATTAATAATAGTAACCATCGGAATTAACCAACCCTACCTAGCATTCCTCCATATCTGCACCCACGCATTCTTCAAGGCTATACTATTCATATGCTCCGGATCAATCATCCACAGCCTAAACGATGAACAAGACATCCGAAAAATAGGAGGGTTATTTAAAGCATTACCATTCACCACAACCTCACTAATTGTCGGAAGCCTAGCACTTACAGGAATACCCTTCTTAACGGGATTTTATTCCAAAGACCTAATCATTGAGACCGCCAACACGTCGTGTACCAACGCCTGAGCCCTTCTACTAACCCTCGTTGCCACTTCCATAACAGCAGCCTACAGTACTCGAATCATATTCTTTGCACTACTAGGACAACCCCGCTTCAACCCTATTATTACAATCAACGAGAATAATCCACTCCTAATCAACTCCATTAAACGCTTACTATTTGGGAGTATCTTCGCAGGATTCTTAATTTCCCACAACCTTACACCCACTACCACCCCACAGATAACTATGCCTTATTATCTTAAAATAATGGCTCTTGCTGTAACTATTCTGGGTTTCATCCTGGCACTAGAACTAAACCTTACGATGCAAAGCCTAAAATTCAAATATCCAACCAACCTATTCAAATTCTCAAACATGTTGGGTTATTTCCCTACCATTATTCACCGCCTAATGCCCAAAACAAATCTGCTAATAAGCCAAAAATCAGCATCAACACTTCTAGATATAATTTGACTAGAAAAAATTCTACCAAAATCCATCTCCCATTTCCAAATAAAATTATCAATAACCATCTCAAGCCAGAAAGGCCTAATCAAACTATACTTTATATCGTTCATATTAACACTAACCCTCAGCCTGCTAACACTTAATTTCCACGAGTAACCTCCATAATCACCAAGACTCCAATAAAAAGAGACCATCCCGTAACAATTACAAGTCAAGTCCCATAACTATACAGAGCCGCAATTCCTATAGCTTCTTCACTGAAAAAGCCTGAATCACCTGTATCATAAATAACTCAATCACCCGCCCCATTAAACTTCAATACAACTTCAACCTCAACATCATCACCTTTTAAAATATAACAAGCAGTCAATAACTCAGATAACAAGCCAACAATAAAGGCACCTAAAACAGCCTTATTAGAGACCCAAACCTCAGGATACTGCTCCGTAGCTATAGCTGTAGTGTATCCAAAAACAACTAACATTCCCCCCAAATAAATTAAAAATACTATTAAACCTAAAAAAGACCCTCCAAAACACAACACAATTCCACAACCAATAGCCCCACTAATAATTAAAACCAACCCGCCGTAGATAGGAGAGGGTTTTGAAGAAAACCCTACAAAACTAACTACAAAAATAACACTTAGAATAAATACAATGTATGTCATCATTATTCCTACATGGAATCTAACCATGACTAGTGACATGAAAAATCACTGTTGTATTTCAACTATAAGAACATTAATGACCAACATTCGTAAAACCCACCCACTAACCAAAATCATCAACAACTCACTCATTGACCTACCCGCCCCATCAAACATTTCAGCATGATGAAACTTCGGCTCCCTTCTCGGAATCTGCCTAATTATTCAGATTCTTACAGGTTTATTTTTAGCCATACACTATACATCAGACACAGCCACAGCCTTTTCATCAGTCACCCATATCTGTCGAGACGTCAACTATGGCTGAATTATCCGATACATACACGCAAACGGAGCTTCCATATTCTTTATCTGCCTGTTCCTGCACGTAGGGCGGGGTTTATATTATGGATCTTATATATTCACCGAAACATGAAACATCGGCATTATCTTATTGTTCGCAGTCATAGCAACTGCATTCATAGGTTACGTTTTACCATGGGGACAAATATCATTTTGGGGTGCAACCGTAATTACCAACTTACTGTCTGCTATCCCATATATCGGAACTAATCTTGTAGAATGAATCTGAGGCGGATTCTCAGTAGATAAAGCTACCCTAACACGATTCTTCGCTTTCCACTTCATCCTACCATTCATCATTTCAGCCCTAGCAGCAGTCCACCTACTATTCCTCCACGAAACAGGATCTAATAACCCCTCCGGAATTCCATCTGACTCCGACAAAATCCCATTTCACCCTTACTACACCATCAAAGACATCCTAGGCGCCCTACTCCTTATTCTAATACTAACACTATTAGTACTATTCTCACCTGACCTATTAGGAGACCCAGACAACTACATCCCCGCTAATCCCCTCAACACACCTCCCCACATTAAACCCGAGTGATACTTCCTATTCGCGTATGCTATTCTGCGATCCATCCCCAACAAATTAGGAGGGGTACTAGCCCTAATCCTCTCCATTCTAATCCTAGCCATCATCCCCCTACTCCATACCTCAAAACAACGAAGCATAATATTCCGCCCACTAAGTCAATGCTTATTCTGACTGCTAGTAGCTGACCTCCTTACCCTAACCTGAATCGGCGGCCAACCAGTAGAACACCCGTTCATCATTATCGGCCAACTAGCCTCAATCCTCTACTTCATGATTCTCCTAGTCCTTATACCTATTATCAGCATTATCGAAAATAACATATTAAAATGAAGAGTCTTTGTAGTATAATAATTACTTTGGTCTTGTAAACCAAAAATGGAGAATCCCATCTCCCTAAGACTCAAGGAAGAAGCAACAGCCCCGCCATCAGCACCCAAAGCTGATATTCTAACTAAACTATTCCCTGATTTTCTCACCATAACTCTCTATTCATATATTTAACAATATCTAATGTGCTTGCCCGGTATGTATTTCTTTTTTTTTCCCCCCCATGTACTTCGTGCATTACTGGTTTGCCCCATGCATATAAGCATGTATATATTATGGTTGATTTTACATGTATCCACTCCACTTAGACCACGAGCTTTATCACCATGCCTCGAGAAACCATCAACCCTTGCCTGAACGTACACCTCTTCTCGCTCCGGGCCCATCAAATGTGGGGGTTCCTATCGTGAAACTATACCTGGCATCTGGTTCTTACTTCAGGGCCATATCAATCCTCAACCCAATCCTACTAACCTCTCAAATGGGACATCTCGATGGACTAATGACTAATCAGCCCATGATCACACATAACTGTGGTGTCATACATTTGGTATTTTTATTTTTTGGGGGGGGAGAACTTGGTATCACTCAGCTATGGCCAAGTATGGCCTCGTAGCAGTCAAATAATTTGTAGCTGGGCTTATCCTTCATCATTTATCCGCATCGCATAGTCACAGGGTGTTATTCAGTCAATGGTCACAGGACATACACACATATATCCACCCCCGTGCACACGTACGCACACGTACGCACACGTACGCACACGTACGCACACGTACGCACACGTACGCACACGTACGCACACGTACGCACACGTACGCACACGTACGCACACGTACGCACACGTACGCACACGTACGCACACGTACGCACACGTACGCACACGTACACACGTACGCACACGTACACACGTACACACGTACACACGTACGCACACGGTACGTATACACGTATCCAACAGATAAGAATTAACCTTTGTCAAACCCCCCTTACCCCCCGTAACTTCAAAAGTATACAAATACTTATAATCGCTCTGCCAAACCCCAAAAACAGAACTAAGCACATGCAACATATATTAGAAGTCACTAATACTGACACCAATTGACCCATTGAATAATTCCTATCTAGAAGACTATCTATAGATGTATTTATAACCCTTAACACTTATTACAAAACTTAAAATACCCTTTCTCACCCCCTCTCC